ATGGTCATTATGGGGAAATCATTTATGAAGGGGATACATTAGTTACATTTATATATGAAAAATCGAGATCTGGTGATATAACGCAAGGTCTTCCAAAAGTGGAACAAGTTTTAGAAGTTCGCTCGATTGATTCAATATCGATGAATTTAGAAAAGAGGGTTGATGGTTGGAACGAACTTCTAACAAGAATTCTTGGAATTCCTTGGGGATTCTTGATTGGAGCTGAGCTAACTATAGCGCAAAGTCGTATTTCTTTGGTTAATAAGATCCAAAAGGTTTATAGGTCCCAAGGGGTGCAGATCCATAATAGGCATATAGAAATTATTGTACGTCAAATAACATCAAAAGTCTTGATTTCAGAAGACGGAATGTCTAATGTTTTTTTGCCCGGAGAACTAGTTGGATTGTTCCGAGCGGAACGAACGGGGCGGGCTTTGGAAGAAGCGATCTGTTACCGAGCTATCTTATTGGGAATAACGAGAGCATCTCTGAATACTCAAAGTTTTATATCCGAAGCAAGTTTTCAAGAAACTGCTCGCGTTTTAGCAAAAGCTGCTCTACGGGGCCGTATCGATTGGTTGAAAGGACTAAAAGAAAACGTTGTTTTGGGAGGGATGATACCTGTTGGTACGGGATTCAAGGGATTTGTACATCGTTCAAGTCAACATAAGAACATTCCCTTGAAAACAAAAAAAAAGAATCTATTCGAGGGAGAAATGAGAGATATTTTGTTTTACCACAGAAAATTATTTGATTCTTGTCTTTCAAAGAATTTACATGATAGATCAAAACAACAATGATTTCTCGGATTTAATAAAAAATAGAAAAGATTCATCCTTTTTATCTTCTCTGTATTTGTTATGGTTATTTAATTTAGTAATGTAATACAATAAAGAAATTCAAATAATAACGAATAGAAAGGAATTAATGGTTTGGATTGTGTATCAATGGCCAATCCGCGTTCGAAAAGAAGGTTCCATTGGAACAATTATTTATTTCAGGATACCTCATCTCTTTCTTAAAAAAGAAAGAGAAAGTGTGGGGAGAAATGACAAGAAGATATTGGAACATCAATTTGGAAGAGATGATGGAGGCGGGAGTTCATTTTGGTCACGGTACTCGGAAATGGAATCCTAGAATGGCACCTTATATCTCTGCCAAATGCAAAGGTATTCATATTATAAATCTTACCAGAACTGCTCGTTTTTTATCAGAGGCTTGTGATTTAGTTTTTTATGCAGCAAGTAGAGGAAAACAATTTTTAATTGTTGGTACAAAAAATAAAGCAGCGGATTTAGTAGCATGGGCTGCAATAAGGGCTCGATGCCATTATGTTAATAAAAAGTGGCTTGGGGGTATGTTAACGAATTGGTCCACTACAGAAACGAGACTTCATAAATTCAGGGACTTGAGAATGGAACAAAAGGCGGGAAGACTCGCTCGTCTTCCGAAGAGAGATGCAGCCATGTTGAAGAGACAATTATCTCACTTGCAAACATATCTGGGTGGGATTAAATATATGACAGGGTTGCCTGATATTGTAATCATCGTTGACCAACAAGAAGAATATATGGCCCTTCGAGAATGTATTACTTTGGGAATTCCAACGATTTGTTTAATCGATACAAATTGTGACCCAGATCTTGCGGATATTTCGATTCCGGCGAACGATGACGCTATAGCTTCAATCCGATTAATTCTTACAAAATTAGTATTTGCTATTTGTGAGGGCCGTTCTAGCTATATAAGAAATCTGTGATTCATAATAATAATAAAATCAAAAATTGACTTCATAAATTCTATAATTGAATCGGTTACTATATAAATTCTATAATTGAATCGGTTACTATTCCTTAATCTCAAAATATATAAATTGGGGATATTATGTGATTAATCCGTTTACTAAATAGAAAATGAAATTTAAATTAAATTAATGAAATTTAAATTCAAGTAGACAAGTCGAGAAAGAGATGATTGAATCAAAATAATTAATTTCTTTTAAAGTTATATTTCTATTAGAGGACAATATGAATGTTCTATCATATTCAATCAATACACTAAAGGGTTTATACGATATATCCGGTGTGGAAGTAGGTCAACATTTCTATTGGCAAATAGGGGGTTTCCAAATCCATGGCCAGGTACTTATTACTTCTTGGGTTGTAATTGCTATCTTATTAGGTTCAGCTGCTATAGTTGTTCGGAATCCACAAACCATTCCGACTGGCGGTCAGAATTTCTTTGAATATGTCCTTGAGTTCATTCGAGATGTGAGCAAAACTCAAATTGGAGAAGAATATCGCCCTTGGGTTCCCTTTATTGGGACTATGTTTCTATTTATTTTTGTTTCTAATTGGTCAGGGGCTCTTTTACCTTGGAAAATCATACAGTTACCCCATGGGGAGTTAGCCGCACCCACGAATGATATAAATACTACTGTTGCTTTAGCTTTACTCACGTCAGTAGCCTATTTCTATGCGGGTCTTACAAAAAAAGGATTAGGTTATTTTGGTAAATACATTCAACCAACTCCAATTCTTTTACCCATTAACATCTTAGAAGATTTCACAAAACCTCTATCACTTAGTTTTCGACTTTTCGGAAATATATTAGCGGATGAATTAGTAGTTGTTGTTCTTGTTTCTTTAGTACCCTTAGTGGTTCCTATACCTGTCATGTTCCTTGGATTATTTACAAGTGGTATTCAGGCTCTTATTTTTGCAACCTTAGCTGCAGCTTATATAGGCGAATCCATGGAGGGTCATCATTGATTAGTCATAGGAAGAGTCCATTTTTAGCTTAGATCAAGGCAATATATGTGTGGCTCAAGATACTCTTTCTATTCTATCAAGATAATCTATTTATATTCTCTAAATATACAAATACAGTTTACGATAATAGAAAAAAAGATATTCGAAAAGTGAAGTTTAAAATAAAAGAAAAAGGAGTTGGTTAGTAGAGGGGGTTTGCACCAGGTATGTGGGATCTAATGGCTATAAGTTAACTATTGTCGATATTGTAGGTTAGATGTTACGAAGAATGATTAGAAAATCCGATTGAATTTAAGATAAAATAGGCGGTTTACGTTATGGAAGAAACATATGTATATTTGATATTAGATATTGACAAGTTATATATGAACGAATATTTAATTTGCCCTATCTAAATTTAGATAGGGATGCCAACCGAAGTGCTTCCATTTCGTTTTTGAATGTGAATTGAATCAATAAACAGATGAAATAAAGAAAAAGATCGAAGAATGATTAGAAAAAGGAAATGAAAAACTCAAGTTGTATTGATTGAGAAAGACTCTACAAATAGGAACTAAAAAAGATGAAGTCTTTCTAATGATCTAATGATTCTAATGATCTAATGATTCAATAATATTATGATTTATTTTCTATTTCAATTCGGAATTTTTAGTTATTTCGACTGGATGAATATTAGCAATGGAATAATTAAGTCATAATTCATTGGTTGATTGTATCATTAACCATTTCTTTTTTTGTGTGTGAGGAACTTATCATGAATCCACTGATTTCTGCCGCTTCCGTTATTGCTGCTGGATTGGCTGTAGGGCTTGCTTCTATTGGACCTGGAGTTGGTCAAGGTACTGCTGCGGGCCAAGCTGTAGAAGGTATTGCGAGACAGCCCGAGGCAGAGGGAAAAATACGAGGTACTTTATTGCTTAGTTTAGCTTTTATGGAAGCTTTAACAATTTATGGATTGGTTGTAGCATTAGCGCTTTTATTTGCGAATCCTTTTGTTTAATCCGAGAAAAGAAATATGAGAAATACGTATTTCTTTTATGGTCTTGGACTTGCAAGTTGCTTTTTCACATTCTATCAAAATATCGCCCCTACAAAATTACTTATTCGTTTTCGTTGAGAAAATAAACCACGGGAAGGACTGATTTGAGGATGAGGAATTAGTGTTACCCACTCGCTTTCTTCCTTCCCCTTCTTAGTCCAAAGGAAAAGTGTTGCAACAAAGGAGGTATTTTGCAATTCACACGAAACCTAGTACCTAATTTTATTCCAACTAATTCTATTTCAATAAGTATTATTCTTATTGGTAATCTCAACTGAACAAAATGAATTTGGAAGAAGTAGCAAAGGGGTGAAGTAATACAACGATTTTTTGAGTTTATCTATAATATAAGAAATACAAGAGGAGATCATATGAAAAATGGAACCGATTCTTTCGTTTTCTTGGGTCACTGGCCATCCGCCGGGAGTTTCGGGTTTAATACCGATATTTTAGCAACAAATCTAATAAATCTCAGTGTAGTGATTGGTGTATTGATCTTTTTTGGAAAGGGAGTGTGTGCGGGTTGTTTATTTCAAGAATAGGTTGGATTCAACCAGCTGTACCTCTTTTTTTCTTTCTAACTAAAGGTGCATGGTTTCGCGAATTACTTCTGAATAAATAAAGAAATCATATGTAAGAACCATAGCATTTCGCAATTTGTTGGTAAATATACTTTGATTTTCTATCAACCAATAATGTGGGGCCATTAACATGGTTAAAGCTAAACCGTTTGAAGTCCAGGCGCAGCATGGTATTCTTTCTACCACTATGTTAATACCGAGACAGTTTTCAATTAAAAAAACGAGTAGTTAGAAATTTTTCGATATAGAACACTCATGTCGATAAAATGCTTTGAATCCTTTATTTATTGTTATGTTCATTTTTTATTTTTATAAAAATTCTTTACTATTCTATAGTAAATAAATGTCAAACGCTGAGTCGATGACCTACATATAAAGTAACAAAAATTTTTGGATTTGAAGAAAAAAAAAACAACTTTGCTGACAATTACTTATACTTATTTTTTGACTTATTTTTTTTTGTTTGGTCAGAAGAGTCCTCCGAATACTCTGGTCTTGATTAGTGATCCGTTTATATTTCTTTTTGAATAGTAACAGAGAAGAGAGGATAGGTTCATTACATTCAAAAAAGATATGGAAATTTACCATAAACATAAAAATTTGAAGTAA